TTCAATTTTCTAGATAGAGTAGAGAAACTAGATATATCTAGTTTCTCTACTCTACCTGTTTCTCATTTATCCCTACGGAATACCAGCCAAAATAGAACGATCTTAGAAGGTTGATAATGAAATTGAGTTATTTGTCCAAGAAGAATGATCGGACTGATAGGGACAGCAAACAATTCATTATAACAAAAAACGAGTCTTATTATTCAAAGCGCCTCGTGATCTTCAACCAATTATGAGCTTCAATATAATTCCCAGGAGTAAGTGCTATAGCTTGTTTCCAATACTCAGCGGCTTGGTCGAACCAAGCCTCCGCAATTTCAGAATCTCCTTGTCGAATGGCCTGTTCTCCCCGGTCGGAATAGGCGGGTCAATTCCTTCCCTTAGAACCGTACTTGAGAGTTTACTACCTCATACGGCTCAGCAGTTAATTCTTTTGGTATCCCCTTTGCTTTGAATCTACCATATCTAATTCAAAGAGATTTATCATAGATCCAGAGACCCCTCTCCTTTTTATCGGGTTAACTAAAAGAGATTAATTACATAAGTTTTAAACTCAAATTTGGATTACTAATCGGTTTTCGTTTTATCTTTTATCCCACCTTCCGAAGAATAAAACATGGGTCTTTTTTTATTTACCTATTGTATAGGTAAAATTTTCTGAAAGGTAACTATCTCAATTTCATATAGAAATTTATATAGAATCCTTGAAAAAGACTTTCCTTCATAAGAAAGGAAAGACTTACTCTCTTTGGGATCTGATGCTACACCGCTGCTCCCTAGTGGATCAACTCTATTACATAAGTTGATTCCTAACTTTTTCATATCATGACAATGATATAAGTAAGCAGTTCTTATTGTATCGGACCAAAACCTCGCTAATTGATCTTTACGGTGCTTCCTCTATCAATTAGATTCTTTATCCATAGAATAAAGTATCTAGGCATATCTATTTCTTCATATTTTGACTTTGATATGAAGTTTTTTTCTTTGCTACAGCTGATAAAAATCGTTATTTTGGACGATGTATATGTAGAAAGCCTTTTATTAATGCTTTTTTCTTTTCCTTTCTATAGTAGAGAGAGTCGCACGTAATGACAGATCACGGCCATATTATTAAAAGCTTGGGGTAAGAATGGGTTTCGTTCTAGTGCTCGAAAATAATATTCCAAAGCTTTGGTATGTTCTCCATTACTTGTGTGGATAAGTCCTATATTATAGAGTATATAACTTCGATCATAGGGATCTATTTCTAGTCGCATAGCTTCATAATAATTCTGTAAAGCTTCCGCATAATTTCCTTCGGATTGAGCCGACATCCGTTACGGTCGTCATTCGATTCCACGAATCTCCGTTCCAGAACCGTACGTGAAATTTGCATCTCATACGGCTCCTCCTTTATGTACATAATAAGAATAAGAACTTAATAAGACTTAAATATTCTCATTATAAACTGAGCGGGGCTAGTGTTTTTACAAGAAATCTCTAGCCAACCTTTCTGCAAAATATTTTTTCTTACCATCAAGCGTGTTAGGATTAGATAGAAATGAAATGGTAACTCCAACAATTTCTTTGTCCTCAACGCTCCCTAATTTACAGGAATTGGTCACTTCAACAATCTTCGACGGTTATACGGGTATCCAAAGTACCAACGAGATGGATGCTTGTTGTCCCAGCCATTCTTGTTAGTCCCAACCCTGATAAGGCGGAAGGGGTTAATCTTTAATAAATAACAAAGTTTTTGTGTTGTTGATTTCTAGGTGTAGTGCTTCTTCCCATATGCCCCCTATTGGTACTAGTGAAGTAGGATTAACCTCTAATATAGAACCTATAGGTGTAACCTTTCGCTCAATACTCCAATCGACAATTGAAGCATCTGAGGCGGCATTACTCGAGGATACACGACAGAAGGAATTGCTCTTTTTATAAACTTCACCTTCAATAAGTGTAGATTTCTTTCAGTAATCTTTTGTCTTTCTATCCCAAATCGTGTATCTTTGGATGATAAAAAAAGAATCAAATCGCACCATCTCTGTAGTAAGTAAATGCCTCTTTTTCTCCTGAAGTTGTCGGAATTATTCGTAATAAGATATTGGCTATAATTGAAAAGGTTTTATCAATAAAATTTCCATTTATCTGCGATCTAGGCATAGATAACAATACATTCTATAATTATTCATTACCTCTCGTAGGAAAACGCTCCCACAAACAAAGGAATTGGACAGTACGAAATAACATAAAAACAGACTAATAAAATGAAATTATCTTTATTACCTGAGCTGTGAAGAAAAGCCCTTTCTTTTCTATTTTTATAGTTAGGGTTGATTTGATTGTTCGTACCTATCAAATAATCTAATTATGAATAACTCGCTAATTACTCGGGTTTTTGGCCATAATCATTATGTAGGAGAGATGGCCGAGTGGTTCAAGGCGTAGCATTGGAACTGCTATGTAGGCTTTTGTTTACCGAGGGTTCGAATCCCTCTCTTTCCGTACGTTATCC